TTATTCAATCGTCGAGATTAAAGGAAAGAATTCAATGCAATATATTTTAGGAAACATTCAAATTGATGATTAAAAACTTTTTGAAAATTCCCCAAATTAGGGATTTGAACGTACCATTTTCAACAATAATCCTTATTTTATCAGTATCATTATATTTATTATTAGGGTGTCGGTTTTATGTAACTTAACACTGGGGATTCTTCAGAATTTATTAGTTTATGTTCCATTAAAATGGAACTGTTGTAACTAGATATTTCGGACTTCAATCCATGGATAAAACTAAATTTTTTTTTATAACATTAACATAATGTGCATTTTTTAATGATTCTTTTCTCATTTATGGGATTTTATGAATCTACAAAAAAAACTTATCCACGAAGAAAAAATGGGCACAGTCTTTGTATAATCACCTAAAAATGGTAAAAAGTTTTTTTATTAATTGGGGTAAAGGTTAGGGTATATAGTGATACGAACTTATAGAAATAATGATTTAGAAAGTGATAAAACACATTTTAAACTTAATCAATTAATTTCAATGATCTATTAATTTTGACTATAGATCTTATATCCGCTCTTCTATATTCTATTCTATAGTATTCTAAATATATTAGAATATGTATAGATAGTATAAAATAATATAAATAAAAAATACAAACTTTTGTTATTATCGAATTCGCAAATCGATGGGGAAAATAAGAATCCCCATCCTGAAAATTATAAAACATACTAAAAAAAAAGGTGAAACCTTGTGCTTGCTTTTATTCTTTTTTTCAAACAAAAAATACTATTTTTAGATTTTCAAATTCAGGCAACAAAAAATTATTATTAGACTATAAGAGCAAAACAACTTCAATTTAATATTACTATTGATCGGATCAAACCATTAAAGAACATAAATTATGCCCTTTATTTTATTAGTTTATTGTTTTATTTTATTTATTATTTACATTTTTTTATATTATTTATTTTTATAGTTTATAGTTTTATAGAGTTTATTATAACTATTAAAAATATAAATTATATTGTTTTAACAATGTTTAAAATATTCGATTATTTTAATTATTTTAACTTTGGTAAATTATCAATTTTTTTATAAGTTATAAAAAAAAAATGAAACTAGATTACTTTTCGAGTCAAACCAATTCAGATTTTTCCCAATTTTGGATTATTTATTTGTTGCACAAAAAAAACTTTTTGAATTCCTCGTAGAAAGAGATTTCCCTAACGAAAAGGCTTTCAATGCTGCCGAATATCCCTTCCTTTTCCAGATATTTTTTCGAATTCGTTTTTTTGATATAGAGGTGCGCTTTTTTGGAACTGCCATTAAAAAATTCTAATAGGTTATTCATTGCCAGGGTTGGATGTCAAAGACATCTATTGTTCAAAACCAATTGTTCTTTACTATTCATTATAATTATGGATCTATTTATTTTCTAGATTGTACTTACTTCATAAAAATATGGATATAGAAAAATAGCATAAAATTGTACTAGCAACAAAAACTATATGGTAGTTTTTTTAAATTAAATACAAAATTTTTTTTTTTTTCTATGCCATATACAATCCGATACAACATCTACAACATCTGGAAGAAAGATTCGTATTTATTTTATTGGTACTCTTATATCTTCCTTCAGCTATATCTTCTATATCTATAGAATCTACTATGCAATAGAACTCGAATTGATTGAAGTTGATAAAAAAACAAATACAAAGAAAAAACCCGTGCCTTTATATCTCTGGTTAGTTTTTTTTTCTAATTTTATACATGGAATAAAATACCTAGAAATGGTTAATAAGCCAATCCCTATAGTTATTAATAAAAATTAATAAAAAAACTTTAGTAATTTTTTATATTAATTATTCATTTATTATTCATTTAATTGGGCAAGCTCAAGAAAAGAGTACATCTAATTTTATTTTTTTAATTAGAACGAGACTAGTAGTTAATCTGCGAAAAGGTACAAGATAGATTGTTTTATAAAAGCTATTTTCGGAATTTCTTCTTTTAATTTTATGTAAAGTCACGTGTTGGGGTCATAGTTTCTCTATCATAACCTTTCCGACAAATGGCTTTTATTGGAATAGAAGACAATCAATCAGTTCAAATTCGTTACTGATTCTGTTCTGAATAACCCATAAAATAACTTTTATGAGTCAAATTAGGGTTATTTATGCTTCATATCAAAAGAAAATACTGTTTTTGGTGAAATTTGTTATCCTTGCTCTATAGATATAAATAAATTATTGTAATACGTAACGGTAATGAAAATGGAAATTTTCATTTTTTGTATCTTCATAAAATTTGACTTAATAATTTAATAAAAATACTTATTTCTTTTTCACTAGTAACTTGGTCATATCGTTTGACCAATTCTAACCTCTTGATTTGAAATATTTGAGGTAGTTGAGAAAGATTCAGAATAATTAAAGCTAGAAAATTTTCTTTCAGTTTTGTATATCTTAACTTTTTTTATTAACTTTTTATTAACTGACCTTTTTCAAAAGAAATAAAAGCCGGTGAATCAGAAACAATTAATTAAGATAAAAAGATTCTTTTTTTATGGAATATACATATCAATATTCATGGATCATACCTTTCATTCCCCTTCCAACCCCTATGTTAATAGGAGTAGGACTTCTACTTTTTCCGACGGCAATAAAAAATCTTCGTCGTATGTGGGTTTTTCCTAGTGTTTTACTGTTAAGTATAGTTATGATTTTTTCATCCCATATATTTATTCAACAAATAAATAACAGTTCTATCTATCTATCTGTATGGTCTTGGACCATCAATAATGATTTTTCTTTAGAATTTGGCTACTTAATTGATCCACTTACTTCTCTTATGTTAATATTAATCACTACTGTTGGAATTATGGTTCTTATTTATAGTGATAATTATATGTCTCATGATCAGGGATATTTGAGATTTTTTGCTTATATGAGTTTTTCTAATACTTCAATGTTAGGATTAGTTACTAGTTCAAATTTGATACAAATTTATTTTTTTTGGGAATTGGTTGGAATGTGTTCTTATCTATTAATAGGTTTTTGGTTCACCCGACCTATTGCGGCGAATGCTTGTCAAAAGGCGTTTGTAACTAATCGTGTAGGGGATTTTGGTTTATTATTAGGAATTTTAGGTTTTTATTGGATAACGGGTAGTTTAGAATTTAGGGATTTGTTTGAAATATTCAATAACGTAGTTGATAATAATGAAGTTAATTTTTTATTTGTTACTTTGTGTGCCTGTCTATTATTTGCCGGTGCAGTTGCTAAATCTGCCCAATTTCCCCTTCATGTATGGTTACCCGATGCTATGGAAGGACCTACCCCTATTTCGGCTCTTATACACGCTGCTACTATGGTAGCAGCCGGAATTTTTCTTGTAGCTCGTCTTCTTCCTCTTTTTATAGTTATACCTTTCGTAATGAATCTAATAGCTTTTATTGGGATAATAACATTACTTTTAGGAGCCACTTTAGCTCTTGCTCAAAAAGATATTAAGAGGGGTTTAGCTTATTCTACAATGTCTCAATTGGGTTATATGATGTTGGCTCTAGGTATGGGGTCTTATCGAGCTGCTTTATTTCATTTGATTACTCATGCTTATTCGAAAGCATTGTTATTTTTAGGATCCGGATCAATTATTCATTCCATGGAAACAATTGTTGGATATTCTCCAGATAAAAGCCAGAATATTGTTCTTATGGGCGGTTTAAGAAAATATGTACCAATTACAAAAACTGCGTTTTTATTAGGTACACTTTCTCTGTGTGGTATTCCACCCCTTGCCTGTTTTTGGTCCAAAGATGAAATTCTTAGTGATAGTTGGTTATATTCACCTATTTTTGCAATAATCGCTTGTTCTACAGCTGGATTAACTGCATTTTATATGTTTCGGATCTATTTACTTACTTTTGAAGGACATTTAAATGTTCAGTTTCAAATTTACAGTGGAAAAAAAAACAGTTCGTTCTATTCAATATCTCTATGGGGTAAAGAAGGTCAAAAAGTTATTAAAAAAAATTTTCGTTTATCGACTTTATTAACAATGAATAATAATGAAAGGACTCATTTTTTTTCTAAAAAGGCATATCGGATTGATAGTAATTTAAGAAGCATGATGCGCCCTTTTATTACTATTAGCAATTTTGGAACTAAGAACACTTTCTCATATCCGCCGGAATCGGACAATACTATGCTATTTCCTATGCTTGTATTAGTGCTATTTACTTTATTCATTGGAGTCATAGGAATTCCTTTTTTCAATCAATTCAATCAAGAAGCGATGGATTTGGATATATTATCCAAATTATTAAACCCGGCTATAAACCTTTTACATCCAAATATAAATACTTCTGTGGATTTGGATGAATTTATTTCAAACGCAACTTTTTCAGTCAGTATAGCTTTTTTTGGAATCCTTATAGCGTCTTTTTTATATAAGCCAGTTTATTCATCTTTACAAAATTTGAATTTCTTTAATTCATTTGTTAAAAGTATTCCTAAAAAAAGAAAAATTAGTTTGGAAAAACTACTAAATGGTATATATGATTGGTCATATAATCGTGGTTACATAGATGTTTTTTATGCAATATCCTTAACTAAAGGTATAAGAGGATTGGCTGAACTAACTCATTTTTTTGATAAACGAATAATTGATGGAATTACGAATGGTGTCGGTATTGCGAGTTTTTTCGTAGGAGAAGGTATCAAATATGTGGGGGGCGGTCGAATTTCTTCCTATCTCTTAGTCTATATATCTTATGTATTAATCTTTTTAGTAATTTACTTTTTATTTTAATATTTTATATATATATTTTAATATTTTTAATGTATAATTTGASATATATAAAAAAAATATTGTGACATTTCTTTTCTTACAGCATTTTCAAATTTATTGTTTTTTATATATCGGAATGGCCTATTCCATCGTTTATAGTCAAAAAGAATAGTCACAAGAGGTTTTTCAACCCAGAGGAGATCTTTTTTTT